CTGAATAGGACGAACCGCCCCTTGGATATCTTTGCTTCGGAACAAAACAATTAGAATTAGGCCCGGTCAACTGGAATGTGTATTATCCATATAGGGGATCCTCCAATTGAGAAGATCCATCGACCTGAGACGAAGAGAAGGGTCTATCTATTTTATTTAGTTATTCATTTAGTTATTCAGTGAAACCAATGATTCGTTATTGGAGCAGATAGCAACAACCACCATTTCATCCGACATACGTATTTTTGATTTTCCAATGGATTTACATCTTTCATTAATGGAAATTTTTTGATGTAGTGAGTAATAGTTCTGCTTGCTCGCTGTTGAAGAATTCTTGTTTAGGCAGTTCATACCATCCATACAGAGTGTTTTGATCTACGATTTCAATTCTTTCATGTTTCAGCAGTAAGATATTGTTCCATGTCCAAAATATGGAAGAAAGAGGTGTTTCCACGACTCTACCACCCAGTCAATTCTGTTCCACTTAATCCCTATTTCATGGCCACATATCTTTCAGGCTAAGGAATGGGAAACCTTTCTGCTATTACATGAATCCAATTTTCATTTCATCCGGGAAAAGCCATCTTTTTCTCAACAATGCCTTTGTCATTTGATCCAATAGCGTTCCGTTAGATAGGAACAGATTTGATAAATACTGATAACTCTCGGATAGAGTATTAGAGCGGAAAAATCCATTCGATAATGAACTATTGGTTCTAAGCCATCTCTGGCGATGAATCAACAATTCGAAGTGCTTTTCTTGCGTATTCTTGATAAACCAGCGTTTATATATAGATGTAGGAGGATCTGTTTGGGAAGTAAGAAGCCCCTTTGACATCTCTCCATCTGCAAAGAATTCTCGATGTGAAAACACAGAGACAAAGGGCTGATCTTTGAATAGGAAAAAGAGTGGATCCGCAGGGTCCCAAATGAATTGGCTTATTCGAAAAAAGCCTTGTTCTTTGGAAGATCTATCTCGTATCTGGTACTGCATGGTTCCACTCTGCAAGAACCCCGAATCATTCTCTTGAAGCTCATCCTCTTCATCATAAATGATCCGCTTGCCCCGAAATGACCTGGCCCAATAGGGAAATCCCAATTCATTGGGCCTTTCGATACAATCAAATAGAAAACCCCAAGGGCGCCATATTCTAGGAGCCCAAACTATGTGATTGAATAAATCGTCCTCTATCTGTTGCGGGTCGAGGACTTCTTCTCCTTCCCCTTCTTCAAACTCCGATTCGTATTTTTCATAGAGAAATCTCTGATCAAGGATAGAATAAGATCCATTTTGCATCATATCTAAGGGACTCCTTGGTTCGGGCCGAAGAAGCAATGTCACTCGATCATTATCAAACTGACTGCAATCTTTTTCTGTCCGTGAGGATCCCACCAGAGCGCCTTCTACTTCTAATAGACCATGAACTAGATCCGAATCATTCTCAACAAGTCCATAATAAGTGATCCCATTTTTTTCATCGGGTCCGGGTAGAGACCAAAGGTCTTGAGCAGCCGATCCGGCAGAACAACTCAAAAGATAAAGAAGTATCGTTAATTTCTTCATGCTCATTCCAAGTTCGAAGTACCATTTGTACAAATAAGAATCCCCTTCGTTACATGATTTCTTCTTCATATAGATAGATATAGGATCTATGGGGCAATTACTTAGAAATACATTTTGTGCAACAGCCCTTCCTATCTGATAGAAAAGGATCCCATGATCCTGAACCGATCTTACCTGGGATCGCAAATCCCAAGTTTGTCTATGAAGAGCAGATCTAATTATATTAGTGTCTATAATTGATTTCTTCTGTGTAATACTAATCGATAGGGCCTCATTGGTAAGTGCGACAAGATCTCGTACATTGGAACCCATGGTTATGGACCCGAATCCATTAGTATGGAACATTTTCTTTTCCAAGTGAAATCCCCTAGTATACGAAAGAGTAAAAAAGTGCTTTCGTTGTTGTGGAATAAGAAGCCTTCGTATCTTAATGCATGTATTTAATTTATTTGGAGCTATTAGAGCGGGATCCACTTTTTTGGGAATATGAGTCGAAGCAATAACAAGAATATTTCGAGTGGAACATCTTTCACAATCCCTGGAGAGATAGTTCACTAATAGACCGAGGGATAAGTAATTCGACTCATTCACATCCAGATCATGAATGTTTGGAATCCATATTATGCAAGGAGACATTGCTTTTGCTAATTCGAATTGAAGGGTGATATAAAATCGGTCTATTTCCGGCATCATATCCATAGTTAGCGCATTCATCCTAGTTAGAAACTCCAGCTCCGTATCAAAGTCACGGTCGATATCGTCACTCACATCAATATCGTCACTCACACCAATATCGTCACTCACACCAATATCGTCACTATCATCAATATCGTCACTATCATCAATATCGTCACTATCATCAATAAGAAAACCGTTAGGCTTGTTATCCAGGAACTTGTTCAGAAATACTGTAATGAAAGGAAGATAGGAGTTTGT